ATGTATATGTCTCCACAGTGGCTCATTCAGAAACAATAATTTTTTTTTAGGAAGTCCGGGAGAAAACCTAATTGCTTTGCTTTTATTGACCCCCATCGGAACGAGATTCAATTGAATTCAATTGATTGATACAAAATTCGACTATAGATCCAAGATATTTTCTATTTCATCGAATCATATGATGAAGAGATTCAACTCATACCCGGAACCTAACTTTCATATAGAAATTCTATCGTTTCTTAATTTCCTGTCTTAGTTTGAGATTGAGATAAAGATAGGCACATCTCATTTTAACAATGCGTGAATCAATGAGTGAAAGTCGAAGAGTGGGGTTTAATCTTTTTTTGCCGGACAGATCGCTCCCTGAGGGGATCCTATACTTCATTAGAACATTAAACATTACTTCATTAATTATATAAAAATATAATATAAATATAATTATAGAGAATGGTTCATGAACCTTGAGTGAAGAATAAAAAAATTATAGGAATCGCGAAAGGTGAAAAGCTTCCTCGAATTTAGTCACACCATTACATTATATTGACAATTCCAAAAAACTGTTCATACTATGAGCATAGTATGATGGCGATCGGGCAGGTATGCCCCCATCGTCTAGTGGTTCAGGACACCTCTCTTTCAAGGAGGAGGCGGGGATTCGACTTCCCCTGGGGGTAGGGTACTACGAAAGGAAGTTGCTCATGGATTATCAATAAGTCTCGAATTGATTCTTCCGGGGTCGATGCCCGAGTGGTTAATGGGGACGGACTGTAAATTCGTTGGCAATATGTCTACGCTGGTTCAAATCCAGCTCGGCCCAATAATTCGCCGATCCATCATGAGAGGATATCCAACTTGTCCTCTAGAAATGTCTGATATGGAGGAATAAAGAAAAGAATCTTTTTTCAAAAAAAAAATAGCTATTATCAATTGATTTGACAATAGGATTACTAGCAATCTGTGTTGTTCTCACTTCTCACTAAAGTCTATATTCATGAAGATATTAATGTATCACGCGTTCTCTGTTACAAGACGACGATTCTAGATAGAATTGAACTAGTTTGAATGAAATCATTAAAAATATGTATGTTGTACACCTTATTTATCTGGGATTGTAGTTCAATCGGTCAGAGCACCGCCCTGTCAAGGCGGAAGCTGCGGGTTCGAGCCCCGTCAGTCCCGACCTAGAATCTGATGAATCCATCAATTCACCTCTCTATTTTCTGTGAAGGGGGACGCGGAGCAGGATCTAATTCCCAGTGCTGGGTCCTTATTTCTTTTTTCTTTCCGTTGTCGTTTTGCATTTCTAATCGAACAAATATACATATAGATATGGTAATTTCAAAAAATTCAATTAGTATCGATTGACGGGGGAGAGACGTATGTAGATTGGTACAATTGTTGGTAGCACCATATTCAAGATTCAAAGAGATACCGTACTTGTCCGGGTTTTTCACTTGCTCTTGATCCATGGAATAGAAGAAAATACCCATATGTTTTCCTGGAACAATACAAAGATTGGGATTCATTTATTGTATGATATATTAACCTTAACATAGTTATGTTATCCCGGCAGAATACTTTTAAGATTAAAGGTATCCCCCCCCTTGTAGCTCCAAGTTTGTATAACCCCAATTCTTAATAGGAAAACAATTTCTTTATCTATCTCATTCAAATTGCACGCGGAATTTTGGATATTAGATATGTGTTCCAGTACCAATCCAAGGAAAGAGGATATTAATAAAAGAAAGATCAAATCAAACAAGGATCTACCACTCTTGGCTTAATGAGGGAATGAATAATCTTTTTTTTTCTTCCTATTGAATTGAAAGGTTCTATCGAAGAAAGAACAAACTCCAAAATAGTCAATTTGTCAAAAAATATTAGATCTTTTATACAGGGACCCATCTTTATCAAACCTCTTTGTCTTCTAAGGAAATTAGATCATAAAAAACTTAGTTTCAAACTTCATTGAAATTCCTTCTTTTTTCCATTTCACTTCTACTATTTCTACTATATTGATTGGGTTTGTGACCAATCAAACAAAGTGTAAGATGGGTCAGATGATACCTCATGATTCTATAAAGATATGATTCTATAAAGAAGACGGGAGGGTGTAGAAAAGAAACAAAGAATGAAAATTTCAACAGGATTCTTGATTGGATCAGGAATTCCATTTTTTTTTATTCCGTATGTATAATGTATAAAAGATCTTCCTATGTTATACTATTTAAATTGAATTCTCGATGATAAGTCGATTTGATAGCTCCGATATTGTTATTCATAATATTGATTTGGTTTAATATCATCGGGGTGAATTGCATCCCATGGTATTTACAGGAGAAAAATTGAGAATCTCTATGGGATTAGATCCCGAGTTATTGTGAAGTAAAAAAAAAACGATAAAATTATGGAAGTAAATATTCTCGCATTTATTGCTACTGCATTGTTCATTCTAATTCCTACTGCTTTTTTACTTATCATTTATGTAAAAACGATCAGTCAAAATGATTAATTTGAATCAAGTTTGACTTCTTAGTTCTTATCAATTGATGGAATAAATGAAAGGAGATTCAAATCCCACGTCTTAAATGATATGAGCGGACTAGAATCAACAGTATATGAAATCTGATAGTATGGTAGAAAGAAATATATGAACCTTTCTACCACACTATCTATTATTCTATAAAGTTAGAAAGTCGGACTGTATAATGATATAGGCTTAATAAGGAATAAGGATCCACCTATAAATAATATGTATTGTATATTCATCCAGGTCTATTATTATTTATTATAATTATTATATTATAATATATAAATCACATACGCATAATGTACATAACATATAAATAGCACCCCAATTCAAATTCTTTGCTACATCCATCCTTTTGATTTGTCGTGATTCCGATCAATTCGAGATAATTGAATGTCCACTTTGATTTGACTCTTCTGTGTTATATGTTTTACAGTTCTAATTACTGGGTTTCTTCTTATTTTATTCCCAATAGGGGTCCCGGGGGCTGTCGAAACAATCAAATCAATGGAAGAAGATATGGTCTGGACATATATAATTAGAATATAGAAAAGAAACTCAGTAATCCTTTTTTATCAGTCCGACAAAGAAAACGAGTCATTAACAATTAACAGATGAGCCAAGGACTTCTATGGGAAATTATTCAGATTTGTAAAAGATAGTGGTGGATTCCAGTAGAATTTTGAAATGGGATATTTTTTTTTAAAACGCTTTGCAGAACGATCTATGAAACTATTGATACAGTTTGATTACTCAACTCAATTAAATTAGTAGTGACTCTAGAGTCCACTTCTTCCCCATACTACGAGTGAAAGGGAAAATGTAAAGACTACCATTAAAGCAGCCCAAGCAAGACTTACTATATCCATGTGAATTATGTCCCCTATCTCTATAAATATGAAGAATTTCTTCCATTATTGATCACTAATAATAACGGAATCAATGGCGCAGAGTCAAAAAGGGATTCTGACCGAAGGAAGGCTATTGATGAACCAATCCAATAAATCCACCCATAACAAGTTCCTAATATGATTTCTGGTAAAATTGGGAAACATTAAGTCCAAGCAAGACGCGCAGTTACTCTCTTGGAATTCTTAAAGGAATGTTAGTAATGGAACATGTAGGAATAGTAAGCCTTGTTGTTTTTTGTTGCCCTCCTTAAGTATAAGACAAACCAATATGCAATCAAGATAGATCACAATCTATTACATATTTCTATCTTCCCCGTTGCTCTAATCCTTACGGTCTCCCGATTGTTTCACAGAGACAATCGGGAGACCACCTATTATTATTATATTACATTATTATTATATTAATATATTAATATTACATTATATTCTTGCCTGGGGGTTACCAAAAATCAAAGTTGAAAAAAAAAAAATTATTTTATTCTATGAATCTATGAAAAGCCAATTTTCCCCCAATCCAATAGTGAGTGAAGGTCTGAGCATTCAGAGACTCTCGTGAGTCTATATACAAAGTATCTTCCACCCTTTACATTACACCGCTACTATATTGAATTGATTGTATATTGTATTGTTTGATTCCCCATTTGAATTTGACTATCTAACGGTCAGTAGACACTACACTAGTACTGGAAGTCGTGATAGCCCTTACTATCCTTCTATACTAGAATCTTCCCTTGAATCCTAGTCGCAAGGATTAACAGTCTTTTATAGAACCTCCATATTCTTAAAATCAAGCAAGTATTGGTAGTTCTAATCCCTTTCCTCTGCTTTTGCTGAGCAAGAATTTGGCGATTTATGTTCTATCAACAGAGATATTTCGAGTTGATCAGGCGGCACCCGGATTTGAACTGGGGAAAAAGGATTTGCAGTCCCCCGCCTTACCACTCGGCCATGCCGCCAAAACAAAAAATGCTTTTCAATTGCAATACAATTATAACAACAATTATGTGTATATGTAAACCCCAGAACATAAATTGTTACGCAGATATACCTAATCCGGTATCTTATTTATATATGATATGTCTAAATTATGGGAATTGCCGTGCTTCAACTTTTCATTGAATATATTGAATATCAAATAGAAATTAGGATATAACAAGGCTCGTGTTGCCTCAAGTAGAACTTGGATAGGTGATCTGCGAATAGCTAGATAGCTATATCCGCATGTTCTTAATTCTTAATAAATACAATCCCTCTTGCACACTTCAATTGTATTCCACGAAGTCAACTAACAAATGGATCACAAAGTCTCTCTTCTATGCGAATCGTTTCTGCCTTTATCGCATTCATAGAGAACAGATCAAAAATCTTGAGTCCCTTTACTTTTTTTGTTTTTTTTGTATCCAATCGGGTCGTAATATCATAATATAATAATAGGTAGAAGGAGCACTTTTTATATTCTATACAATACAAGAAAGACTCCCTAAGATAAGTCTAAGCGGAAGAATTTTGTTTCCGGGAATACAAGCCATTTCCATTTGTATCTGTTGCAAATTCGAATT